TGTTGCATCAGAGCTGAGGGTTACTCAATAAAGGTTTTATTTTTACGAGCTATCATACGATACTTTTGTTCTTCTCATATATATATTATGTATGTGCAATTAATGAACCTACTAATAAATCTAATGAGTTAAAGTACAAAAGATGGATTTATATTTATAAGGTCCTTCGTTCGTTCCAAAAAAAAAAAAATGGAATCGATACAATTGAAAAATTAAAGGATTTCGAAATTTTATTTCATAGTGATTCAAAGAGAGTTTAATTTATAAAATAAATGAAGTTCCATGAGAAAGTTTTTTTACTATATACTTTCATTTATATTTACTATTACTTTATTCAAGAGTTGCTCAATGAATCTGTTGAGTCGGAATCGTGGGATTGGTAGATTCAAAGAAAGACGGTGGATATTTTTTTTTACTTGACTTCTGCCACTCTATCTTTGTTTGTGCCGCCTATAATGAAATGAATGATAAATGAAATCAAAAGCTTTCAATTGAGGCTGATTTTCTCAATTGGTCTTTTTCTTATCTTGTATATATTTCTCAAAAATAGAAACTTAGGTAAGTGTTTCATAAACATATGTATAAATAGAAATATCCCATTTAGTTTCTTCATGCCTACTATAACTAGTTATTTTGGTTTTCTACTGGCGGCTTTAACTATAACCTCAGCTCTATTTATTGGTCTGAGCAAGATACGACTTATTTGAAATTGATTGAATCAACAATTCATAAAAATAAAAATTTTTGTGAGATTCCAGGTAGTCCATAGTTCCTTCCCATGTAAATTGCAAATTCTTGGTTATTGAGATTCATGGGCGATTTGGATTAATATTTAGGGATAGATATTACCTCTTCCTTTTACCTACCCTTTCAAAAAAATTTAAATGATTGAAGTTTTACTTTTTGGAATCGTGTTAGGCCTAATTCCTATTACTTTGGCTGGATTATTCGTAACTGCATATTTGCAATACAGACGCGGCGATCAGTTGGACCTTTGATTAAGTAACATCTCTTTTTAAATAACATCTCTTTTTTTGATTGACCTCCTGCGAATTAAAGAAAGGAGGAGGTCAAATTTGAGTTGCTGCTCAAGTTAGTAAAGTTATTTCATTGTAATTTGAAACAAGAAGAACAGAATCACGCTCTGTAGGATTTGAACCTACGACATCGGGTTTTGGAGACCCACGTTCTACCGAACTGAACTAAGAGCGCTTTCCTATCAAATATAAAAAATCCCTTGATTTTTTTTTTTGAACCCCACTATATCTTGCATGCATTATAGTATCATATAGGATTATTTATGTATGTCCCATTTTCATTGATCTCAATTGATCAATTATTACTGTACATAGGAGAAGTAATAGATAGGGATGACAGGATTTGAACCCGTGACATTTTGTACCCAAAACAAACGCGCTACCAAGCTGCGCTACATCCCTTTCAATTGGACTACAGTGTCATTGTAGAGAATCCTCGTCTTGTTTTCCACATCGTTATTTCCTCCATTGATATACAATATCTCTTGTCTTTTCTTTTTTTCGTCTCATATAACATATTCTCATATAATACTACATATATTATAATTAGAATATTAATATGAAAGAATTCTATTCTATATATTATTAGAAATTAAACCCAACATATAAATAAATTTGTATCAGTAATGTTCAGAAAGTAAGTGGACGTCTTTTTCTGTTGTAAAGAAAGGAAAATATCATCTACCGGGCCGTTATACGTTATATCTACCCATTTTAGTTAGGGATTCCGCGTACAAATACAAGTGATCCTTACCTCCATATATATCTGATCATATATGTATTACAATAAAAAAGGAGGATTTTCAATGCGAGATATAAAAACATATCTCTCCGTGGCACCCGTGTTAAGCACTCTATGGTTCGGCTCTTTAGCCGGTCTATTAATAGAGATCAATCGTTTATTCCCAGATGCGTTGACATTCCCTTTTTTTTCATTCTAGTTAGGAATGAAGAAGATTAGAGATACGATAAATTATCTTTGATTAACCCCCTTTCTTTGTTTTGTTCTTTAACTCTCCGTTTTTTATACTAAAAAAAAGAAGTAAAGAGAAAGAATCAAAGAAGATTCGCCCGCAATGAAACTCGGGTTCAAGCTGAATTAATGGAGGGAAGAGGGAGAACAGAAATGGAAAGGAAATAAGGGTCGAGGACAACAAAAAGGATACAAGATAATTAAAAAAAGACCGATATTAGAACTAATTGATAGTTAGAAATCATTGTATTACTTATTATTTATCTATTGATTGAAAGGAAATATTTCAGAACAGGTTTTCGATTCAGCAACTTCTTTTTTCTTCTTCGTTTCGGATCGAAAATGGAAGAGTTGAGTGAATCCAAAATAAAAAGGAGGCTCATGGCCAAGGGTAAGGATGTCAGAGTAAGAGTTATTTTGGAATGTAACAGTTGTGTACGAAACGATATTAATAAGGAATCAAGGGGCATTTCCAGATATATTACTCAAAAGAATCGACACAATACACCTAGTCGATTGGAATTGAGAAAATTTTGCCGCTATTGTTACAAGCATACGATTCATGGGGAGATAAAGAAATAGCTAAAGTGTATGTAATGCGTGTGTAACCCCACCCCTTCAAGGAACAGGAATAAATTACATATAATTACATATTAGAATATTAATAATAATAATATATATATAAATTATAAAAATAAATTATAAAAATAAAACAACCAAATCCTATTTCGGCGGATCCAAAATTAGAAATTAAGAAATAGTATTTTAAAGATAAGGAATAAACCATGGATAAATCCAAGCGACTTTTTCTTAAATCCAAGCGATCTTTTCGTAGGCGTTTACCCCCAATTGGGTCGGGGGATCGAATTGATTATAGAAACATGAGTTTAATTAGTCGATTTATTAGTGAACAAGGAAAAATATTATCTAGACGAGTGAATAGATTGACTTTGAAACAACAACGATTAATTACTATTGCTATAAAACAAGCTCGTATTTTATCTTTGTTACCTTTTCTTAATAATGAGAAACAATTTGAAAGAACTGAGTCGACTCCTAGAACTACAGGTCCTCGAACTAGAAATAAATAGATAGGCCTATTCCTCAATTGCAATTGAATAAAAATTCCAATCCGAACCCCAACTCAGATTTTTTTTGTTCGAAAATTTAGAGAATCCATATTGGATTGTCACGTTGTAAGAAAAAAATCGTAAAATCAAAAAGATTTATTCTTTTTGTTATTGAAATGTGTTCATTCATTTTTACTATATTTATTAATTTCTACTGTACTTTCCCGGAGCTCATTCTCCGGGAGCCTCTGTTTAAATCATTATGGTGGTGTATTCCTTCCAATCTCCTTATTTAATGATCTTATTGGAAATCATGTAAAGACAATTCATATTTGATATGGCTATTTGTGCAAGTATTTTACGATTAAGTAACAACTGCCTCTTGTACAGATTATGTATTGATCTACTATAACTATGGGATACCCCACTCTCACGAATTGCTGCATTTATCCGAGTGATCCACAAACGGCGAAAATTTCTCTTTTGCCTGCCCCTATCCCGATGAGCAGAAACCAAGGCTCTCATTTTCTGTTGAATAGTACTTCGAGTAAGTCTTGAATGAGCCCCTCGAAAAGTTGATGCAAATAAACGAATTTTTGTTCTACGTCTCCGAGCTATATACCCGCGTCTAATTCTGGTCATTGAATCAAATTAAACTTTGATGAATAACTAATTGATTTATTTTCTTTCAGCCATTCTTTTCCCCTTTCCTGGTCTATTAATAACAAAACGGATTCTTCCGATGTATAAAAAAAAATTCCAATGGCTTTTGCTACTATGACCTTCCCAACCACGATTTTTCCAGGCGTTTAACCTCGAAATAAGAAATTGTATTGATACTAGGTAGCAACAAAATAGTAAATTTGAAATTAAGTTGAGTATAGTAAAAAGTATCAATATCAATAAATAGTAAAGGAAAATGGATAAAAAATAGTGGGTTCCATCGTTTCTATGGTTGCTTCTTAAACGGTGAGGTCCTCTCTATACACCGGAGTCCCTTCCCTCATTTAATCAATGTTATTAGTAACTTGTACAGTTCACATTCTTTGACTCTACCCATGAATTATCCAATAATAGGTCTTTTCACAATGAGATCTACCCATACAGTAACGGTATTTAATTACAAGGGTTCGCTAGGTAGCTGACCATGTTCGTCCGTTCTTGCAAGAGTGAGAGCATAATTGTTTTGCTTCTTAAATATGATTTCCCCCCGCTTAATGGATAACCTTTTGTTACCAATGGGGAATTGCTTCTCATCTCCCATTGAAGTGATTGGATTTGCACCAATAGAAACCATAAATTTAATACACAATGGAGGTTTTTTAGATTTATATATTGAATGGAATTTTTCTATCCTATTCATTGGTACTGGTCATTGATACTGGAAAAAATGTTCCTTTCTTTTTTTCCAGCTCATGATCTGAACGAGTCGCACATACACCCTAGTACATGTTCCTCGACGCTGAGGACATCCCCGAAGAGCGGGGGATTTTGTTACATTTTTTATTGGCTGTCTTGTGTTTCTAATAAGTTGTTTAATAGTTGGCATGCTAAATCATATATAAAAAATGGGCTGGTTTAGATCAATCCTAACCAGATGATTATGAATTATTTCTATTTTTTTTACCCCATATATATTTTTAATATAATTTAAATATTAATTATTAATATAATATATATTTAATATGAATTTAGTTAATTTACCCCGGTAAGCAGAGTAGAAAAAACACGAAATGTGGGTTCATGCAAATTCTAAATTATGGTTTGGTTTAAAATGAAATCACAGATTTACGTGAAATCCCCGGCATTTTCGACCGCTACAAGATCAATAATTCCATGAGCTTGGGCTTCTGTTGCTGACATAAAAACATCCCTTTCCATGTCTTCCGATACAACCCATAAAGGCTTGCCCGTTCTTTGTACATAAACCCTTGTGACGGTTTCGCGGATTTTCAGCAGTTCTTCCGCTTCTAGGACAAATTCTCCCGTTTGCGCCTCATAAAAAGAACTAGCAGGTTGGTGGATCATTACCCTGATGATATAACATAATGAAAGGTTTCTAGATCTCGTATTATTGGACAAAGGAAAGAGATAAAGAATAACAAAAAAATTAGAATATATTCTAATTGAACAACCGTACAGGCATTTTTTGTGCATACGGCTCCACAATGGAATTTACTTTTCCGTTCCGTCGAGGAAAAAGAGAAATAGCATACATCAGACACAATTTGTTAAGTGATCCATTTACCACCCTTCTTTTCAGAGGAGTTCAAAAATACTATGATGGTTCCGTTGCTTTCTATATTTAAAATTTATCTCGTATGTGATTCAGCAATCCCAAAGTTTCTTTTTGATCCGATCAAACAAATAAAAATGATCTTTTTTTTTTTCATTTTAGTACTCTTTCATAACAGAAATATTGGAAAGAGACTTCTGGTGTGAAAACAAAAAAGTTTGTGACGCTGAAATGAATCCCGGATAGATAAGATCAAATCCGAAATCCCTTTATGTCTCATATTACTCGCCCGATACATAATCTCATGTTATGAAAAAACAATAATGGTTTGTTCATATCGAACTTGAAGTGCCATGCTATTATTACTTAATATTCATATTACATATCGCGAAGGCATAGTCTTCTTTTCTTTTTTCTCTCAAATAAAAACTCATTGGCGCCAAGCGTGAGGGAATGCTATACGTTTGGTAATTTCTCCTCCGGCCAGGAGGAAAGATCCCATTGAAGCGGCTAATCCCATGCATATTGTATGTACATCTGGTGGCACAAATTGCATAGTATCATAAAGGGCTACTCCGGATAATACCCCTCCGCCGGGAGAGTTTATAAACAAATAAAGATCCCTGGTCTCATCCTCTAGGCTGAGATATACCATAAGTCCAATAATTTGGTTTGAGATCTCGCTATCAACCTCTTGGCCTAAAAAAAGTAATCTTTCTCGATGAAGTCGGTTGATTAGGACAAAATTTTATCCCTTAGGAACCGTACACGCACCTTTGGATGCATACGGTTCAAAAAAATGGCGAAAAAAAGAATCAATGTGTTGATTCCAGCCCTCCTTCTTTCTTTTTTATAGTAGGACTTTTCTACCTCCTAATGGAAGGGGCTTTTCTTCTATATTTTTAAAGAAAGATGATTTTTTGCGCGTCTCTCCGTAAAAATAAAAAAAGAAAAGAATTAACTAAACTAATCGAATTAACCTCTCATTGATGTATTGTTTCATCGAAATTCAACCCAAATTACGATGTAATTTTCTTGTTCCTGAATGGGCCTACTCAATTATTTTAGGTTTATGCTCTACTCCGGGTAAAGATCCGCCCGATTTCAATTTGCACATATAGGACAAATGATCCCAATACCGCTTTTTTTGGTACGACTTTTTTCAATTCATTTCATGCCTTTCTTAAAAAAAAAACCTTACAACAACTATTCGGTGTAGTCATCATATTATTTCATTGATTGGCAGCTTGAGATCGCTCATATCCTATAAAGTAATCACTAATGATACAAGTGGTAATCATACATATATTAATATTACCCAATTGGGTATTTTTTGAACGGAGCCTGGATACTTCATTTTATTGGTCCAACCAAGCCAACCATAAATTTTTATAATTGATAATATTGATTTCTACCCCCTCAAAAATGGATCTAATTTCATTTCACGCTCCAAATTTTTTATTCATGGTTCAAGCAATCTTTTTTGGGCGAAACAGAGGGTATCTCGATCGGGGGAGAGAACGGGGAAATCCCATATGACCCAATATGTCTGACAAGCCGCACTATACGTCAACCCAAACCGCATCTTCCTCTCCAGGAATCCGAAAAGGTACTTTTGGAACACCAATAGGCATCAACTGAAAGAAAGGGGAGTTAAATACTAAATTTTACTTTGATGTGAAAACGTAATGTCGTATTTTATCCCTAGATTGGAAAGTTCATAGAATAAGACTAAATGAAAAAAAATGATATGAAAAAAAAAATTATTACGAATGGGTCGGGCTGTTCGAATGATGAACAAGTATCTAGGCATTCGCTCATAGAAAAATGGGACCAATCCCCCATTGCGTATTGGTACTTATCGGGTATAGAATAGATCTGCTTATCTTTGTTCCTACGAACAGAATTGTTCCATTATTACCAATGAAATGGAATTCAATAAATATTAACCCTTGCTCCGAAATAATCCACTGAAAGGGAGAGGTCCATAGCATAGTCTTTCTTTTCCAATGCGATAAAGTTACATGGTGTCTATTTTTCTTTGATAAAGGGGTATTTCTATGGGTTTGCCTTGGTATCGTGTTCATACCGTCGTATTGAATGATCCCGGTCGGTTGCTTGCTGTACATATAATGCATACAGCTCTCGTCTCTGGTTGGGCCGGTTCAATGGCTCTATACGAATTAGCCGTTTTTGATCCCTCTGACCCCGTTCTTGATCCAATGTGGAGACAAGGTATGTTCGTTATACCCTTCATGACTCGTTTAGGAATAACCAATTCATGGGGTGGTTGGAGTATCACAGGAGGGACTATAACGAATCCGGGTATTTGGAGTTACGAAGGTGTGGCCGGGGCGCATATTGTCTTTTCTGGTTTGTGCTTCTTGGCAGCTATCTGGCATTGGGTATATTGGGATCTCGAAATATTCTCCGATGAACGTACAGGAAAACCTTCTTTGGATTTGCCCAAGATCTTTGGAATTCATTTATTTCTCTCAGGGTTAGCTTGCTTTGGGTTTGGTGCATTTCATGTAACAGGTTTGTATGGTCCTGGAATATGGGTGTCCGATCCTTATGGACTAACTGGAAAAGTCCAATCTGTAAATCCTGCATGGGGGGTAGAAGGTTTTGATCCTTTTGTTCCGGGAGGAATAGCCTCTCATCATATTGCAGCAGGTACCTTGGGGATATTGGCGGGTTTATTCCACCTTAGTGTCCGCCCGCCCCAACGCCTATACAAAGGATTACGTATGGGTAATATTGAAACGGTCCTTTCCAGTAGTATCGCTGCTGTCTTTTTTGCAGCTTTTGTTGTTGCTGGAACTATGTGGTATGGCTCAGCAACTACCCCGATCGAATTATTTGGTCCCACTCGTTATCAATGGGATCAAGGATACTTTCAGCAAGAAATATATAGAAGGGTTGGTGCCGGACTATCCGAAAATCTGAATTTATCAGAAGCTTGGTCTAAAATTCCCGAAAAATTAGCTTTTTATGATTACATTGGCAATAACCCAGCAAAAGGGGGATTATTTAGAGCGGGCTCGATGGACAACGGGGATGGAATAGCCGTTGGATGGTTAGGACATCCCGTCTTTAGAGATAAAGAAGGGCGCGAGCTTTTTGTACGTCGTATGCCTACTTTTTTTGAAACATTTCCAGTAGTTTTGGTAGATGGAGACGGAATTGTAAGAGCCGATGTTCCTTTTAGAAGGGCAGAATCGAAGTATAGTGTCGAACAAGTAGGAGTAACTGTTGAGTTCTATGGTGGCGAACTTGATGGAGTCAGTTATAGTGATCCTGCTACTGTGAAAAAATATGCTAGACGTGCTCAATTGGGTGAAATTTTTGAATTAGATCGTGCTACTTTGAAATCTGATGGTGTTTTTCGTAGCAGCCCAAGGGGTTGGTTCACTTTTGGACATGCTTCGTTTGCTTTGCTCTTCTTTTTCGGACACATTTGGCATGGTGCTAGAACCTTGTTCAGAGATGTTTTTGCTGGTATTGACCCAGATTTGGATGCTCAAGTGGAATTTGGAGCATTCCAAAAACTTGGAGATCCAACTACAAGGAGACAAGTAGTCTGATACAACACTGCTCTTGTATCTTTCGCCTCTATTGTATTTTTGTGATTTAACTTTGACATAGAGTACCAGAGAAATTTTGATTTGAATCACCGCCCTTTCTCTGACTCTTGTCCTTTCTTAATCTGGGAGATGATCCCAAATGAATAGGTGTGGAAGCTATAATTGTAAATCACGATCAAATTTATGGAAGCATTGGTTTATACATTCCTCTTAGTCTCGACTCTAGGAATAATTTTTTTCGCTATTTTTTTTCGAGAGCCTCCTAAGGTTCCGACTAAGAAATAATTTTTTAATCTTACATTATCTAAGTTGAAGTAAAGTAATGAGCCTCCTATATTGGGAGGCTCATTACTTTACTTCAACTAGTCCCCGTGTTCCTCGAATGGATCTCTTAGTTGTTGAGAGGGTTGCCCAAAAGCGGTATATAAGGCATACCCAGTAAAACTTACAAGTAAACCAGATATAAAGATGGCGACTAGGGTTGCTGTTTCCATTATTATAAAATTTCAAGACCACAATGGATTTATGATAAGATCGTTTATTTACAACGGAATCGTATACAAAGTCAACCGATCTCAACCAATGCAATAGGATTTATGGCTACACAAACCGTCGAGGGTAGTTCTAGATCTGGTCCAAGACAAACTAATGTAGGCAGTTTATTGAAACCTTTGAATTCGGAATATGGGAAAGTAGCTCCTGGGTGGGGAACTACCCCTTTGATGGGGATCGCAATGGCTCTATTTGCGGTATTCCTATCTATTATTTTGGAGATTTATAATTCTTCCGTTTTGCTGGATGGAATTTCAATGAATTAGATCCATAAAAATAAAAAATCATGAAGTCCTAGCTTTTCAATCCAAAATGAATCACTCAGGGCGCGGATTTCTAGGCCATTCTGGCAGTTCGACCGTGGAATTCCTTTGTTTTTGTATTTCCGGAATATGAGTGTGTGACTTGTTATAATTGATCCTATTGATAGTACAGATAATGGTCTGTCATCTTAAGAGAGATGGGTTCTGCCTCGTCGGATATTCATTTTTGTATCTGGAGCACGGAATATATGGAATAGATCAAGATATTTGAACTATGATTCA